TACAATACAAAATAGAATCAAAAACGAATCTCTATAAGCTATCTAATTATTTATATAAGAAATTTATATAAATATAATAAATAAAGTAAAGAAGGGCTTTTTTTAAACATTATTTTTTTTTGTGTAATGTAACATAGTAATTGTCTTTTTTTTTCAATTAGGAGAGATGGCTGAGTGGATTAAAGCGTCGGATTGCTAATCCGTTGTACGAGTTATTCGTACCGAGGGTTCGAATCCCTCTCTTTCCGTTTCCGTCAATGGCTTGGTATCTTTCAAATTTGAATTTAGTGAACCTTTTTGTTTTTTTTTTTTAATAGATATAGTTAAAGATATAGTTCTAGTTAAAGATGTGGAATAGAAAAAAAATCCTAAGAGCATTTCTAAGAATCGAATAAAGCAAGGAAAACCTTCTTATTTTTTATTCTTCACGTCCAGGATTACGTCCTGGATCATTAGATAGGAATCCGAAGATGAAGAGAGAAACAAAGAATATCACTACGGTGTAAACAAAGAGTTTGAGAGTAAGCATTACACAATCTCCAAATCTGTTTTTCTGGGAAAAAGAAAATAGATTCTCTATTTTTATACTATGAACTATGGATCCTAGTTTGACACCAAGAAATGAAACGGTTTTAGAATTTCTAGAAATAGAAAAGAGTTTTCAGAAATTCACACAATTAGAATTCGATATTGTGGTGGACTCGATATAGGGTGTTTCAGTGAAAAAAAAAAGTAAGAATCGGGAAATCGCGGGATCCAAATTTATCGTGGCTACTTAAGAATTTCACCGTTTGAATTGAGGGTTCATTCATATTGTAAGACTCATCTGATCTTATCAATTGGTAAAATTTTTTTTCTCGAACTCGTCGAACTCGAATAAATTCTGAATTTTTCTAGGATAGTATTAAAGATCTCATCGAAAACTTACAGCAGCTTGCCAAACAAAGGCTAAGAGAAAAAAGAAAAGAGGTATTACTGGCATAACATCTACAATTGGATTCAAAAAAGCGTAGGCCTCGGGCAATTTGGCGAATAAAAAACTACTGGAATAAAGGGCAGAATTAAAACAGATATAAATCAAACTAAAGATATTAAGCATAACAAACATTTTTTTCTTGGAGATAGTTGTATTTTGATTGAGTTATTAATATGTTATTGATAGAAGGTAAAAATGAAGAAAAGGAAGTCAGGTAGACAAAAAAAGACTTCTTTGAACCGAACCAATCAAAACAAAAATCCTTCTATTCTCACAAGAGAATAGAAGAAATCATACTTTCATACAATATCTTAATTGAATTATATATAATGATCAATAAATTGAGTTTAATTCGACAGCTACACGTGTCAAAACCCTAATACTAAAATAAAACAAGAATCTAATTTATTCCGTAGGGATTTGCACTGGAATTGACGAACAACCAGTATCAATATTAGTGTTTATTAGTATTGAATAGAAATTGAAATGGGGCGTGGCCAAGTGGTAAGGCAACGGGTTTTGGTCCCGCTATTCGGAGGTTCGAATCCTTCCGTCCCAGAGTGGACTCTAATATATATCAGATATCAGAATCAAAATTCTCTTTTTGTTTTTGAGCAACGTTTTCTTTACTATTTAAGAGTCTCATTTTTGTTTTGATAAAATTTACTTCTTGCTTCTAATTTTAAAAAATTTTCTCTGAATCTGATCTTTTTTCACAAATTGAATTGAGTTCGACTAATACGAAAACATAACAGAATCCATTTTTGATCCAGGTAAGATGGGAACCTAGATCCCAAGAGGTTGAAGTCAAAAAAAGTCTGATGAGCCTTTTAGTTTATGCCTCCCCCTTTCACTTTCGTATTTAAGTTAGTTGCTTAGAAAAGTCTTACGTGCCATATCTAGTTGATTTTTCAAGGATACATTCTAAATCGAAATGCGAAAGCCTCTATATTCCCTATCTTTTTTAATAAGACAGCCCAATTATTCTCCTTTTATTTCTGAATTCTAAACAAGAGGGTACTCTTGTTACTGATTGAATTCAATCAATGGGATTAAGTCTCTTAAGACTAGTTAATGACTTAATCTGGATCTTTTTGGCTTTGTATTTTAGACAAAATAGTCTAACATCCCAGAAAAAAGGATCCTCTTTTATTTATGATTCATCATCCCCCCGGAATGAATTGAGAGTGAGAGTAGATAAGAGTTAGTGAGCGATGGAAGATATCAATTTGAATATCTATGTCTGTCCCAATTTCATTACCAAATAATCAAGTTCCATATTTAATGGTTAATAGATTTTCTTTAACCCTCATTTTTAGGTATTTGGTATTTGTCTCTAATGAATAATTTAAATCTATGTAATAACAATTGAGATGGGGATGATTCATACATCTTATTTACTTTATTTTCATTTAAAATTTTAGGGAAAGATTAGTCAACCTTAAGTTCAAGCAAAAGAAACTACGCATAAATTGAGGAAATCCTTATATGCATGGATTGCTATCTTTCTATTTCATTGATAGCGTTCTTTCGCTTTTTTTGAAAAGGATTTGTGAGCCCTTACCTTACTCTTAAATATTTAACATCGAATATCAATAATTCTTTCTAATGAAAATTGTTCAGTCTAATCTGATAGATACGGAAATCCTCGATATGGATTTATCTCTCTTCTGATGATCAAATATAATCCTTAGTAAAACTGTATTTAAATTGTGATGTCGGGGTAGGAAATTTTTTTAAATAATTTGAATGTTTTTTACGGGTCCTTGGGACTCGAAGACGTGTAAGATTGTTGAATCTATTCTATCGAATCATTTAAAGATACAACGCAGATTCCAATTTTTTTTTATTCGTGCTATTTTTTATTTATAAATAAAAAAATTATTGCACTCATACAATAAAATAGAGGGTTAAATTGAATTCTTACTGATCCTTTTTCTTACTAACTGAGGCTTAAATTACTTATTCATTTCATATAGAAGTCAAAAGTACTGTGTATTGACTGAAGCAATGACTATTCATGATTCCATAATTGAATCAATTACATACTGGTTCGAAACTAGAGAAATGTTATGGTAAAACTTCGTTTGAAACGATGTGGTAGAAAGCAACGTGCGACTTGAAGGACATGATCAGCTGTGGATTTTTTTTCCATCCACCATTTTCTATTTTATATTATCTAGGAATGAATGGGCTCTTGGCTCGACATCCTTTGTTCGGTTCTACTACAACCTGCCTTTTTTGTTGGGTTGTAATGTAAATAGTACATGATGGAGCTCGAGTAGAAAGTATTTATTCATTTCTCAGGGGCAAGGGTCTAGGGTTAATACCAATCAATACGTTGGAACAAACTTCGTAAGTATATTTTTGATATCGAAATCGAAAGGATCCGATTCGAACAATTTTTCAATGCAAAAGGAAAATCTTTTTGAATTGGTAAAACTCTTTCGATCAAAAGTGTATCATGCAGGAATCAATTGTTCGTATGATTCTTTCATATAAAGAAATCACAAAAAGGGGTTTGTTGCTGCCATTTTTTAAAACGATTAAAGATCACCGAAGTAATGTCTAAACCCAATGATTCAAGGCAAAGATAAAGGATCCTGGAACAAGGAAATACCGTTTTCAATTGTCTCAATAATTAGATCAGAATTGAGACTCCAAAAATGGATTCGAAAGGAGACAAACAACAAAGGGGTTCGAGACCGCTCAAAAAATGAAATAAATGCCTAAGGCTGTTCTTTTAGGCTATTTGAAAGTTATCCAACTTGAGTTATGAGAGTACGAATGCTCTTTTTTTTCTTCTTTTTCGAAAAAGAAGAAAAAAAGAAGGACTTAAATCTCTGGAAATTGATTTGATGATTTTATATATCTATTTGATATTTGACATTCTAATTCGATACATAAGAATTTTGAATCATTTTTTCGCGAGCCGTATGAGGAGAAAACCTCTTATACGTTTCTAGGGGGGGTATTGTTCATTTATATCTATCCCAATGAGCCGTTTATCGAATCGTTGCAATTGATGTTCGATCCCGAAGAGAAGGAAGAGATCTTCGGAAAGTGGGTTTTTATGATCCGATAAATAATCAAACTCATTTAAACGTCCCTGCTATTCTATATTTCCTTGACAAGGGCGCTCAACCTACAGGAACTGTTTATGATATTTCAAAGAAGGCGGGGGTTTTTACGCAGCTTAGTCTTAATCAAACGAAATTCTATTAAGCAATAGAACCAAAAAAGAGGGTGTAGATGACTCCTATATAGTTTTCTATAATTTTTTCTTTACTCTTCCCCTCTTTTTTGGTTCTCTATTCATACCTATTTATTATTCCTAGTTAATGTTACTACTATAGAATATCATGTTCTATACGTATAAGTATAAAAATCTATTTTATTGCTATAATTTTATTGATATAAGATGCATATAAAAAAGATCAAGTGAGAATTGATAAATTGATAATTGGATCTAGAAATATAAAAAATTTAAAGTACTTGCAACTGGGGGATTTTTCATTGGAAATCTATTAACAAATAACAAAATAAGGGATTAAGCTTGTGTATTTTATTTATATTGCTTGATTGAATAAGCCCAAGGTTTCTTCTTATTTTTTTTTTCATTAATTTATTTTTTCATCTACACCTCTTTTTGATCCATTTGTATATGTAGTGCACATCCAGTACAAGTCCTTTTTCTTTTAGATTTATTTCAAGTATTTCTAAATTCTTTCTATTTATCTAATTATTTATCTATTCAATTTTATATATTTATATTTAATATATTTAATTTCATTTTAATTTTGATTCTCATTATTTGGATTTTCATTAAATTAATAAATTAACTCTTTTTGTTTTCGCCATTGCCAGTGTATTTTTGATATTCTTTTCTCACGATTCATCTTCAACATTCATAGTGATATTGACAACAGTGTATCGAACAAATATAATTTGATCATAGATAAATGGATCCGTTTATCTCCATCCCATAGGTTTGGTTTTTTTTCTTGACTTGATTGAAATGACG